ATTGTTTTGGGGTATATCAAGATTAAGTCTATGATTCATGTTTCGTCGACCAATCCTTCCCAATTCGCATCTTTGTTGAAAGAATTTTTTTTGTAATTCCTTACATAAGGATTCAGAAAATACCGGGTCACCACCTACACAAGCAAATTGTTGATAAAACTCTAAAATGGCATTTTCTTTTGATCCAATTTTTTTTTTCTCCTTGTCAGTTAGGAAAGACAAGAAAATTTCAGGATAGCAAACAGTCTCTAGAATTTCTCTTAGATTCGAACCCATAGCTGATGATAGAACTAGAATAGATATTTTCTGTTTCCTACTCACACGAGCCCATATCCTTGCTTTTCTATCAATCTCTAATTCTGATCTTCCTCCCCAATCTGATATTATGGTGCCGGTATAGACCGAAATTCCGTTATGGTCCAATTCTGACCGATAATAAATACCGGGACTTTGCAGTATTTGATTGATCACAATTCTGTATATTCCGTTTACTATAAAAGTTCCCAGAGAATTCATTACAGGAATGTTTCCAATAAAAATTGTTTGTTCTTGCATACCCCTACTGGTTTTCCAAATTAACCCCGCGGAGACATATAATTCAGAAGAGTATGTAAGTGATTCATACACAGCATCTCTTTCTTTTAGAAATGGTTCCACCAATTGAGATGTTTCCACAAATAATTGAAATTCAATTTCTTGATCTGTATCTTCAATCTTGGGAAACTTATAAAGTTCTTCCGTCAAGCCCTGATCAATGAACCTACAAAACCCTTCAAATTGTATCTGATTGAGACCAGGTATTGTCGCCATTCCCTCACTTCCATCCCGGAACATTTGAAATGAATTTCCCATTTATAGAAAAATCCCCTTATTAGCGCATTCTTCATCGAATCATATAGATCGACCCAACGCCGCTGGAATTTATATTCTGTTTACTGAATCACATAAAATTTTACCCAATATGAAAAGTATAAAATATGTATGAATGGGGATAATTTTCTACTCAAGTAAAATTTTTGAATTTAATTTGGAAGATGAAAAGATGAAAGGAATTGAGAAAACATTTTTGGAACGAAAATTATACTCCTCAGATTTACTATATCAGACCAAAAGTGATTCAATTACTACTATTATACTGATATTACAGATTCCAATCGGATTGGATACCCTAAAAGAAAAGGATTCGATATTTTATCTGTTCGCCGAGATAAAGATTTAATAATAAGAAATTGTCCAACGTTGATTTTTTTATTACTTAACCCCTTTTTTGTATTTCATTGTAAACAAGATGTGCTGATAAAATAAATAGAAACTTTGACCTATATTATGAACTAGAATTCATAAAATACATTTGGTAAGCGAGTTATATTTAGTTGTATTTAGTAAATATGTATAGCTATCTTCTCTATATCCCGAAAATAAAAATTCGTCTAACCCTTTTTGCAATTCTATTCGGGGCAGGCAACGCAGTCGGTGTTTTATCCAAATTTTTACTTTTTTCGTTAACCGCTTCAATGAAAAATTGAAGTACGATAGTTTCTGATAATTCCCCCTATGGGCATAATATATTAAATAAAAAATATTCCATTATATATCTGGGTAAGTTCTGTTATGGTTCCGGGGTTTACTTTACATATATAAAATTACATATATTATATTTAATAAAATCGAAATAGATAAAAATTAAGAAAAATTTAAAAGAATCAATAATAATTAGTTAAGCTATTATTTCGACTTTATTTTTGCATTAGGGAAACATAATTTGCGATCCAAATTTAAGAATCATTCATGAATGTGCAGTCAAGTCACAAGTCAATAGTTAATGGTTCCAATTTTTAATGAATTTGCCTTCTCAATAGAAAGTATAGGGGAGGTTTTTCGGCATTGCATAGTTGCTAAGACTATACAATCAATCGAAGGGGTGCCTCTACTAAAAGGGGAATGATTTCTTTTGGTTAAGGCAAACGAGATTCTAGATGCAAGTAAAAAAAAATAAGTTCAGTAATCCACCTCCAACCAAAAGGAGGTAAGATTATCATCTATTTTTTGGCGACATGGCCGAGCGGTAAGGCGGAGGACTGCAAATCCTTTTTTCCCCGGTTCAAATCTGGGTGTCGCCTGATCAACAAAAGACCGAAATTCCCTGAAAAATTCCCCAGCTGAGGGGACGTGGCCGTGGGTCCGCGATTGATTCGAAGCATATAGGGGGTTGTGTTTCGCGAAAGATATTTATATGTAACGTTTATATATATATTCTATCTAAAAGTGGCAAAAAACTTATGGTCAGTAACCCCTGTATAAACGACTGTCTCTCCTTTTTTTAACAGAGACGAAATGAAATATAGATCAAATCAAAAATAAAAAACAGAGGTATGTGTGTGATAGATAATGATCCACTTTGGTTATATAATATTATTATTTTTATTCGTACCTACTTATTAATAAGACTCCCGCGGCCGACGGGGGTTATTGCAGATTTTGCTTGTGCTTTATCTTTCCCCATTATCCTAAAAATCATAATGATCATAAAATTTTGAGAAAAATTTTTTATAAGTGCCTTTATTGGATTGGTTCAATAAATAAAGAGTTTGGGGTAAGAACCCCCTTTTGACTATGCACCCCGGATTTCACTATTATTAGAGAACAAGACTGGAAAAATTCCTTCATATTCATAGAGATTGGGGACATAATTCACATGGATATAGTAAGTCTCGCTTGGGCTGCTTTAATGGTAGTCTTTACATTTTCTCTTTCACTCGTAGTATGGGGAAGAAGTGGACTCTAGAATTACAATTAATGTAATTGCGGTAAGGAATCAAACTTTCTCCATTGTTTTATAGAAAGGGTTTTGTTTGAACATTCATTAGAATAATGTCAATGAAACAGATATTTAAATGCTTCCCATGTTTGTATTTCGGAAGGGGATACGGGTAGGGATCGTAAGAACTTTTCGTTTTCCTAAATTCTCTATTTCGCCGCAGGGCTTTTCTCAGACATATATCGGAACAATAAGGCACAACAGACCATTTATTATTATTTATTTGTATTTTTCGATGGATACTGGGATTTCACTTTTAAATTTTAAATAATAAGACATATCGGAATTTACGCCGTAAAAGTAACTTTTTGATTATTTTGGATTGATCTAGATTAAGCCGGTATCTTTATACCGTACAACTTTATACACGACAAAAGCCAATCTAATAGATAATATGGTAGAAAGATTGATATCTTTCTACCATATATATTATCAAATCTCATAGAATACTGTTGATTTTAGCCTGCGTAGTTAAATGAGCATTTAAGAAACGAAATTGGAATCCTTTGTTTCTTAAATCATTCTCGTTGATAAAGACCTAAGAAAATTCAGATTGATTAATCGTTTTGACTGACCGTTTTTACATATATGATAAGTAAAAAAGCAGTAGGAACTAGAATGAAGAGTGCAGTAGCAATAAATGCGAGAATATTTACTTCCATAATCTATTTTGTTTTTACTTCGCAATAACTCGGGATTTAATCCCATAGAGATAAAAAAAATTCGCCTGTAAATTCAACGGGATGAATTACATCTCAATGATATTGACTCGCATCAATATTATGAATAACAATAGCTGGACTATCAAAGTACTTCGTCGTCGCTAATTAAATAGTATAACATAGGAAGCTCCTTTATCCATACTCAATCGAATTCGGAATCGAATCAAGAAATATTTTTTTATTTTATATCCGTAACCTAGAATCTTCCTTGGACAATCATCGGATGAAGTATCATCTGACCGGTTTACACTTACATTGCATTGACCCCATAAAAAATAACAATAATAAAAGGAAAATAAAAAAAAAGGGGGGGGGGGTTAAACTCGAAACTCCTATTTTATTTTTAGGATATAATTTTCTTTTTCTTGTAAGAAAAAGAAAAGTGTGAAAAAGCAAAATTCCGGTTATAATCTTCTCTAAAATTATTTCATTTTATAGGCTTTGTTCTTTTATCGACAGCACCCTTAATTTGACTAGTTACTAAGATAAAAAGGAAAAAAATTATTCATTATCGCACGAATAACTTGTTTGATCTTTCTTTTCTTAATATTATCTTTTCTTGTTAGCATACATTAAACGTTCGGTGTAAAATTTGACTGAGATAGATTTTTAAAAAGGAGTTAGTTTGAGTCATTGAGACTGCAGAGCTAGAAATATAAATTAAAAAAGTTTTCATATGAAAACTTTTTTCGGGGTAACTAAAATTTAATTTTGTAGTATACAATAAATGAATTCTAGTTGTGCAGGTGCTCCCGAGAAACATATGATACTCTATCCCATTAGATGGAGGCAATAAATTTTGAAACTAGACGCAGTACACTATCCCCTGTAATCCGGAATTTTATGTTCCAAAATATGATGTTCCCAACAATTAGACAAATGCACTTCTACACCTCTCCCCACCAATCAGTACTAGTTGAAGTAATTACATTTGATATATTTGTATATCTTTGGTACGAAATAACTAAAAAATAAAAAATACCTATTGAGATTGAGAAGGTTGAATGGCTGAAATACGATTCATTTCGGTGTGCCTCTTTTGCCAGAAAAAAAATGTATAGATGAATTGATCTGTTTATTTGATCCGTCGGGACTGACGGGGCTCGAACCCGCAGCTTCCGCCTTGACAGGGCGGTGCTCTGACCAATTGAACTACAATCCCAGGGAAATGAGGTATACCGCATCAATATTTTTAGGGTTGAATTCAACCCTACTTTTTCGTGTTATAACAGAGACACAAGTTATATAGTGATACCAACATGGCTATGCACTTTCTTTTTAGTGATAGGGAACACAAATTGCATTACTAATGATCCTTTCAGTAGTTCAAAATCGGTTGATAATCACTCTTTCAATAAACAAATAGCGTTTCCTTAGACTTTATTTATATTTACAGATACTGATATGAATCTAGATCATTTTATTATCTATAAAAAAGCAATTCTTTTATTCCCACGTAT